CCCAATAATCTAATATGAATGATTCACTATTCACTCGATTTTCGGTTTTTTGATCATAATCATTATGTAGGAGAGATGGCCGAGTGGTTGAAGGCGTAGCATTGGAACTGCTATGTAGGCTTTTGCTTACCGAGGGTTCGAATCCCTCTCTCTCCTTACCTTCACCTAATTTACCGATCTTACTAATCACAATAGATCAAATAGCAATGGATACGACTATTCCAACAGTTAGACCTTTCTTTGATATGGATTCTCTATTCCTAATGGCTGTGGTACGGAAAAGACTGTTAAAGAAAAGAGTAGACAAGGAATGAAAATATCCCTCTCGGTCTATGACACCTAAACGAAAGAAAAATACGGATCAAACCCTTATTTATCTTAACCTTAGGTTAATTTAATTCGCCGAAAGGGAGCAAAATGGGGTCGAACCCTTATTCTTATTAGTTTTTTTTTTTTTTTGTTAGGTTTAAGTCTGACGAGAATAATATTCTACAACTAACAATTCATTTATTTTCAAACCGACCCACTTACTATCTATTATTTGATTGACTAATCCTTTATATTGGAATGCTTGAAGAGTCAAATGGTTTGGCAATTCCTCATTAGGGGATGAATCGAGAGAATTTTGAATTAGAGTTTTAGATTTTTGTTCATCCCTCGCCGCAATAGTATCTCGGGGTTTGCAGCGATAACTTGGTATATCTACTATACGACCATTGACTAAAATATGTCTATGGTTAACTAATTGGCGAGCTCCCGGAATAGTCGGAGCCATACCCAACCGAAAAAGGATGTTATCCAGGCGCATTTCAAGCAATTGTAGTAAAACCTGACCTGTTGACCCCTTTGCCTTTCCGGCGATACGAACGTATTTAAGTAATTGTCGTTCTGTAAGACCATAATGAAAACGCAATTTTTGTTTTTCTTCTAGGCGAATACGATATTGGGATTTTTTCCCGGAACGCGATTGGTTTCTAAGATCACTTCCAGCTCTGGGCCTTTTATTAGTTAGCCCTGGTAAAGCCCCCAGGCGACGTATTTTTTTGAAACGAGGACCTCGGTAACGCGACATAAAGACTCCTTCTTCTTAATTTATATTTAATTATTATTATTAATTCTTATTGATGAAATTTCATTCTACAGAATAAATCTAAACTAAAAATGAACTAAATTCTAAATAAAGACAAATTTACTGAAGTATTATTCTATTAAAGATGAGTTGGATAAATATCCAGATCTTTATATTCTATATATAGAAAAAGAAAAGGATTCTTTTTATTAGATAATTGGAAATTCCTATAACATAAAAAATAATTGGCTTTTGCGAAAAGAGGAAGACACTTTTTTTTTTCAATATTCTGTGATTTCAAAGATGCATTATCAATCATGTAAAACATCGAATAAAATAAATAGAGAAAAGCCGACTATCGGAATCGAACCGATGACCATCGCATTACAAATGCGATGCTCTAACCTCTGAGCTAAGCAGGCTCACATAGCATAAATTCGACATACATAAGAATTCACTCTCAGAATTTTGCTATTAACTATTTAAATTCTTGGCTATTCATATTCGCTATTATGATTATGAATATATTAATTAATAATTTAAAGATTAAAGACTAGAATATAGAATTTCAAATAACTGTTAAATATTATATATATATATATAATAGAACATAACAATTAATGTAGCGATATATAATAAAAAAATTTTTATCACAATTAAATTTATAATAAAAAAAAAAAAAAAGAATCGACCGTTCAAGTATTCGAAATTTTTTGGGGAAAGGAGTGGAAGAGAGACAGATGTTTAGGGTATGTATCCACCTATATTGAATTGCGGATACAGAAATGATAAAATAGTTTTTGATTGGACCGAATAGGAGCCTCCTATAGATATAGAATATGAAAGAAGATAGACAAGAAATCAAAGACAAAGAGGAGAAAACACTTTTTCGAGACAGGAATCGCCATCTATCTAATGAATTCAACTGTTCCGCTATAAATGAAAGAAAAAATATAAATAAAAGAAAAAAGGGAACGAGATCACAATGAGATTTTCATCTCAAAAAGGGGGATATGGCGAAATCGGTAGACGCTACGGACTTAATTGGATTGAGCCTTGGTATGGAAACTTACTAAGTGATAACTTTCAAATTCAGAGAAACCCTGGAATTAATAAAAATGGGTAATCCTGAGCCAAATCACGTTTTCCGAAAACAAACAAAGGTTCAGAAAGCGAAAATAAAAAAGGATAGGTGCAGAGACTCGATGGAAGTTGTTCTAACGAATGGAGTTGATTGTCTTACATTGGTAGAGGAATCCTTCTAACTTCAGAAAAGATGAAGGATAAACCTGTATACATAATACAGAAGAATTGGTATGAATCGATTCCATATTGAAGAAAGAATCGAATATCCATTGATCAAACCATTCACTCCATAATCTGATAGATCTTTTAAAGAACTGATTAATCGGACGAGAATAAAGATAGAGT